GTAAAACATCTCCTTGCCAAGGAGAAGGCACGGGTTCGATTCCCGTCGCTCGCCAGCTTAATTTAGTAAGGTACTATGATAAAAGATAAAAAATTCAATCTAGTTGACTACATAACTACTTATATTAAATTAATTAGTTATTAGTCTAGTACCGTATCCCTTCCTATCTTATCGTTTGCACCCGACTCAAAAAAAAAAAAAAGAGTGCTTCGGCGGCGAAAATAGAACTTGCCAAGAGGGTTCCCTAAAGCGGGGATTCACCGAGACAAACAAGAGAAAATTGCTTTTTTTATAAAAGGGAATAGACTATGCCTTTCTTTTATTTCTTTTTTCTTTTCTGCTTGCTGAATAAAAAAGGGTTGGATATAGCCCTCTACCATATCTATACAAATAGAATAGTCCTTTTATTTATATGGACTGCTAAGTGCGGAGACGGGAATCGAACCCGTGACCTCAAGGTTATGAGCCTCGTGAGCTACCAAACTGCTCTACTCCGCTCTGTAGGGCCAAAAACAGGTAGACGAAAAAGGTTGAATACAGGTCTCTACTATGTCTAGACAAATAGAATACTCTTTTTATACAGAATGGAGCGGGTAGCGGGAATCGAACCCGCATCGTTAGCTTGGAAGGCTAGGGGTTATAGTCGACGTTGGTTGATTATTTTTAACGTCTCTAATTCAAAACCGAACATGAAATTTTGATTTCATTCGGCTCCTTTCTGGCTATTCTCACCACTTAACATCTATGTTAGCTTTTCTGTCTGAATGGAACCAAAGCTCTCCGCTTTCTAGATGATCCCTATAGAGTAGTATATAGAAATTCTACTAAATATCCTATCTAATCTACTTACTTCGTTCCCTAATTTCATTCAAGAGATCCTGAGGAAAAGAGTTGGGTTTCCACCGAGCTGAAACAATATCCTGATGGTTCTAGTAAACCAAAACTATCGTTTTTTAGCTATTGGGCTTCCATTTCTTTTTTAACTAAAAGAAGATTTAGTTACGATTGGAAATAAACTTTTTTGTATCTTCATCCATAGATCTTTTACTCATATTTATTCAATTGGAATACTTAATCCAAATACAATGCAAAATTTTGCTTCGCCCTTCTGTACTCATAATCAAATTTGTCTTTTGCATGCAAATTTAATTAGTCTTTGGATACTAATCGCGAGAATGTATATTCTTCCTCAATATGCTATTGAGAGGAAAAGGATTAAACCCTTTATAAGAACTAAAGTTTTCATCGGAATATGAATATAAAAAACTTAAGGATGTCTTAAGTATATCATTTCAAATTCTGTTATTAATAGAACGAATCACACTTTTACCACTAAACTATACCCGCTACATCTAGATTATGATACCAACGCTACCCTTTGTCAAGGGTAGCCGTTCGAGGAGGAGGATAATTCCACTTACGGAGAAAAGCGAGCAGTTGCTACTTCAATCGCAGGCTTTTACTTTAGGATTTAGATGGCCCCTCTCTAGTCTGTAAAAGAAATCTTTTCTTACCATGCCACTAGCGTATGAACCAAATGTATGCATTTCGATTAGGATCATATTCTATAGTTTGATTATTTCTACAATATATATTAAGAGATATAGGCAGCAGTACAGTCCCCATCAATTCCTTTCTTCCTTTTCCTTTTTGTTAGCCCGGGCAGGCTGTAGAATAATTTGGATACTCTGCAGTATAAATTTGACTGACCACTTTTTCGAATAAAATTGTTGATAAAACTCCAATATATTTATATATTTTGAATGTACCTTTTACATTTTATTTTTAGATTTAAGATAATATTCAAGTACCCATTTCCAAAGGATACCTGTTGAAAATTGCTTCAACAAATCCTTACAAAACTGCAAAATTGAAAAGTTTTGAACTCGAAGGTTTTTCCAAGGAATCCCTGTGAAAAATTGTTTCAATCTCTCACCAAAACATATAAGAAGTATATCACTGAAAATTAATACCCAGCCATATGGGTATATGAAGAGGGGGGATTCCTTTATACCCCCCCAATTAGAATTATTGGAAATAAAACATAAATGGAGAAAGTTCTCATCATAAGATCAGCCAATAGAAGAAAAAAGTCCTAATTCTGCAGAACATTCCGAGCACGTGAAAAGTGAATAGGCTAAAATAAAAAAAAGCATACCATTTTTTTAACAGCAGTTCTTATCGCCCCTTTGGCCTTTTTGAATCTCCCCATGAATAAACTTCTATATTGAAATATAGAAAAAAAAATCTCTACATATATATACATATATTATATACATTAAAATATACATAGATTTTGTACATTATGAAGTAGATCCATAATGGTAAATGAGAGTGGGTAATTTTTGAATAAAAAGCCCTTTTAACTCAGTGGTAGAGTAATGCCATGGTAAGGCATAAGTCATCGGTTCAAATCCGATAAAGGGCTTTTCCCCTAGTAGTAGAGTAATGCCGCGGCAAGACCGAAGTCATCGGTTCGAATTCAATAGAGTACTTTTCTACTAAATTAATTCACTTTTTTTCTTTTTTTTTTAATGTCTATAGTTTTTCTTGAATTTTAGGACTTCATTTAGTGTGAGATGCACATATTTTTGGTCTGAACACTCAACGAAGCACAGAGTTTAAATTGCAAAAAATAAATTAAATTGGACTCTTTTTCCTGTTAGAGCAATCAATATCTGTACTGAACTAATCTCGAATCCTTTTTATCAATCTATTATTATTCTATATCCTTTAAAAGTAAAAGGAATTTCCTTAAAAAGCAGGGGATGATACGTGAATTAACCTAACCATCAACTAAAATTAAAAAAATCCTATGAAAGCATAACAGAAAAGTAGGAAAGACTTTTTGCTTTGATCTATTTATACTCTTCAATTCGAGTATATTGACAATTCCAAAAAACTGCTCATACTATCATTATAGTATAATGACAAGTGGTTCTATATAGCACTATCGTCTAGTGATGCCCCTATCGTCTAGTGGTTCAGGACATCTCTCTTTCAAGGAGGCAGCGGGGATTCGACTTCCCCTGGGGGTAGGGAGTATTATAAAAAGAGGTTAATCATAGATTATCAAAAACCCTAGAATAAATTCTTCCTGGGTCGATGCCCGAGCGGTTAATGGGGACGGACTGTAAATTCGTTGACGATATGTCTACGCTGGTTCAAATCCAGCTCGGCCCAAAAATCTAGGGTTTCGTGAATATGAACTAAATCCATTTTTTTCTTTCATAAAAAAAAATAGAGGATCCATAGAAATAAAGGATAAAGAGAAAAGAAGGTGAAAATTTATTTCTAAGCCATATCTCTCTGATTCTTTTCTTACAACGAAGAGAAAAGAGTTTTTCTTATTGAAAGGTGAATTATCTTTTTTTTAGGGATAAAAAATCGCGGCATACTAGTTATGCCACTCTCACTATACCCACATATCCTATGTGGGTATGTAGTATATGATTCATCTATTTCTTAGAGTACGGCAGACGAATCTTCTTAGGGTTTTATTTAAGAATAGGTATGCCATACACCCCGCAGGGATTGTAGTTCAATTGGTTAGAGCACCGCCCTGTCAAGGCGGAAGCTGCGGGTTCGAGCCCCGTCAGTCCCGAACTAGGGTTCAATGAATGGCAAAATTCATCTTTCCTTTTTTTCATCAAGAATTTCCCTGAAAAAGGGAGGGCAGAAGGCAAGATCAAATATCTATGGATATGGAGAACCCTTACTTTAGTTTTTTTATTTTGCAGCTCTCAATAAAAAGAGAGCTGTATAGGAATTTTTTTTTAACTACTTCCGGTTGATAAGGAAAGACATACATATCATAATCTTAACTTGCTATTTGACTCTTATGGAATAGAGTTAGGGTATTTTAGCGGAATCCATACACAAATTGTATTCGTTTATTGTTAGAGAATGAATTTAATATAATTAGTTTCTTTTTAGGAGTTAAACGGCACCACTTTCATTTTGTAGTTACAACTTTGTTTGTGTATGTTCAACGAATTCTTAGAAAGAATCTACCTCATTCTCAGTCCATTTGTCGACTCCTTTTTTTATGAATCTGTTCTCATCTTTAGACCCCAAAAAGCAGATATTGATAGTAACCTAATAAAATGAAAACCAAGCAAACGCTCTTTTTCCAAAATGAAAATATGGGATCTTTTTTATTTAAGATCCTCTTTTCTCCATCTCATTTCTACTTCTACAGCTTATTTGGATGTCTATGCGACCCATAGAAAGTATATAATACATACATAATTGTATCTATAACTATAAGAAAAAGAAAGGGAAATTGGATAAGAAGGATTCTTGGCTTTTCATATATATATATAGAAAAGCAAAAGTAGAAAAGGATGAAAAATAGAGGGGTTCCGAATCCAACCAAAAAAACCATTTTGGTCTTAGTATAGATAAGGGATCTTCCTATGTTATATTATTCCACTATCAACCAGGAATTGATTTGATAGATCCTATATTCATAATATTGAATTGATTTAGTATTATCAGAATGCAAGTCCTCCCCTTGAATTTACAGGGATACCCCCTTTTCCTCTCCATGGGATTACATCCCGAGTTATTGTGAAAAAAAAAATAAAAAAAGAGGTTATGGAAGTAAATATTCTCGCATTTATTGCTACTGCATTGTTCATTCTAGTTCCTACTGCCTTTTTACTTATTATTTATGTAAAAACAGCCAGCCAAAATGATTAATTGGAATTCCAATTAATCATTGAAGAAATGAAAAAGGGATTAAAGAAAATAAAAATCCGAGTCTTAAATGAAAGGATCTGGTTGCAATCCTAAAGTGTGGTAGAAAAAACTACATATAGTTTTTTCTACCACACTTTAGATTCTTTCTATTATATTATCTTGAATCTACATAGAATAGATTACTAGATTGAAATAGTAATCTAATTCAACTTCCTTTTTCCCTGCATCCACTTAATTTCAAGCAAGTCAAAATCCAAAAATTGAAGACAATTTTGCATTTAAAGAATCCATGGAGAGGGAGAAAAATAATACGAGAATAGACTATAAATAAAAGAAAAAAAGTAACTAAAAGGAAAAAACCAGCGAATCTTTCATACTAAAAAATGAGGCAAGATGCTTCACGCGAGATCCTTCAAAAAAAAAGAACAAAAAAAATTCTAATCTAAGAATAAGAAAAGAGTATAAATGAAAAATGTGCGATATGTTGTGAATAGCTTCGTGTAATTCGTGTAATAAAGTATAATTTTCTTATGTAAAGAACTTTATTTTTACTCGTCACTTCTTTCTAGTAGAAATTATTAATTACTATAATAGCTCTTTCTATTCTATTTCTTTCTATTTCTATTATAGTATAATGGAACGACTTTTTCTTAAAAGAATTTTTTACAAAAGTGAAACAAAACTAAAGAAAGAGAGAAAAAATAAAGTTTAGAAAAATGATTAATACAAAACGATCAATTAAAGAAAAGAGTTGATACTACAATTTCACTACTCAAGCAATTAGTATTATCCCTAGAGTCCACTTCTCCCCCATACTACTAGCGAAAGAGAAAATGTAAAGACTACCATTAAAGCAGCCCAAGCGAGACTTACTATATCCATGTAAATTATGTCTCCTATTTCTATGAAGGAATTATTCTATTATTGATCAATAATCATAGTGGAATTAAGGGTACAGAGTCAAAATTCTGCACTAAGACTCTGGATGAATCAGTTAAAGGAATTTACTCCTAACAAACTCTTATATGATTTCTGGTATAATTGGAGAGTATTAAGTATAAATATGATACATATACCTTTTCCTTAAAAAAGAAAGAGCGAGGGAATGTCCTGAATAGAAGAGGCGGGAATAGAGAGATTTTTTCGTCCTTTTGTTACCCTTTTTTATAAACAAAGGACGTCAGAATATACCATAAAAGTAGGAAAGATAAATATTTATTGGATACCTACCTTACCCATATATATTTTTGACCTAAACCCTACTGGCGCACTTTCTCTCTTTCTATGAAAGAGTGAGTAGACCTTATCCACAACTCCGAAATTCATTTTTGATCAGCTTATTCAATCTGATTCTCGACAGAATCGGTAACCGTTACTTTAATGTATGTCGGTAGCATAAGATATACGAAGTATATGTAGTAAGATGTACGATAAAAAAATGTATGATAATTAGGAAGTCTTCATATTTCTTCGCAAAGTCCCTTCTTCAATCTTAGATTGAAAAAAGAATGCCCCTTAGGGACCTTTGAATATTTCTGACACCTTAACCTCATAGTTTTAAATTCCCGAATCGAATCAATTCAAATTAAAAAAAGAATAAGCAAATGCTACCTCATCTCCGTTGGTAGCTCGCCGTTTGGGCCACTGCCCCCAAAACTGAGCCTCGTTTGAGGATAAAACTATGGTATGGATTCATATCGCCAGACCTAGTTACTCTCTTGACCCAACTTATGAGGGTACGAAATTTTTGAGTTTGATCAGTACTATAAGCCTAAGTATTTTATTGATCAGGCGACACCCAGATTTGAACTGGGGATAAAGGATTTGCAGTCCCCTGCCTTACCGCTTGGCCATGCCGCCAAAAAATATAATATAAAATCTAGAAAAGAACAAGTATTCATCCATATTTTCTTACTAAAACTCCTTTTCTTTTATCTTGAATCTAATTCAACTTACTTTTCTCCAATCTTTTTCAAAAAATCTATTTCCGCTTTTTTGGATCCTGTTTCGGTTAGTCTCCTCGATGGATTCTATCTTAAAACACACATTGCTAACACTAAAAAACTTCCCTTTTCTTTCTATTCTATTGAAATGGCAAAGGAGCAAAAATGGATTGCCAGTCACAGACTGCAAAATTCAGAACAAATTGGAACCATTAACTAGAATTTTTTTTTGAATTGCAGTAGTAAATGACTCTTAAATCGGTATTCTCTCCCCCCATTCCTTTTAATGGCATAATAAAATAGAATAACAGTTTCCCTAATCTGTATATAGGGAAACTCCAGGTCCGAACAGCATTATTATCTACGGATCGCGCTTATGTACATATCCCTATGGGGAATCTTGCTTTAATTTTGTATTGCATTAAATATCTTGAATAAAAAGAGGAAATTTTATCTGATATAGATTATGGCCTGGCCTTCTTGGCCCACACAAGTGAAATTATGATAAAAGAAAGGATATATGAATAGGTGGATAACTAGATTAGCAAGTACTTCAAAAAAAAAAATAATAAGTACTTTATTTTTGGATTCTACAATGAAATCCTTTATTTTTCAGCAATTCTACTACTACGAAACAAAAAATAACCTTAATTTTTTTTTTTGAAAATAAAACTAAGCGTACTATTCTAAATTCTAAATCGAACTAAAGTCAAACTTTCTAGGGTTTATAAATTATTATGTCTTTATTTCTTTCATAGAAAGGAGATAAAACGAGAAATCTTTGCTATCCAATCTGATTAGAATATCATAAAGTTTAAGTGGCAAAATTTTTTCTAGGACTTTTTTATCAATTCATTTTAATTCCATTTCTATTCCTGCCAAATTGGAACTTCCGTCAAAATTATCTTTATTCATATGTATGAAATACATATATGAAATACGTATGTGGAGTTCCCTAGAATTTCATGTGATTCAGTAAACAGAATATAGATTCCATGATTGCTAGATTGATCCGTAGGGATTGATGAAGAGTGAGCTGATAATGGAATTTTTCTTCGATAAATAGGAAACTTAAGATTAAGATGCTCCGGAATGGAAATGAGGGAATGTCCACAATACCCGGATTTAGTCAGATCCAATTCGAGGGATTTTGTAGGTTCATTAATCAAGGCTTGGCAGAAGAACTTGAGAAGTTTCCAACAATTAAAGATCCAGATCACGAAATTTCATTTCAATTATTTTCGAAAGGATATCAATTGCTAGAACCCTTGATAAAAGAAAGGGATGCTGTGTATGAATCACTCACTTATTCTTCTGAATTATATGTATCTGCGAGATTAATTTTTGGTTTCGATGTGCAAAAACAAACCATTTCTATTGGAAACATTCCTATAATGAATTCCTTAGGAACCTTTATAATAAATGGAATATACCGAATTGTGATCAATCAAATATTGCTAAGTCCTGGTATTTACTACCGCTCGGAATTAGACCATAAGGGAATTTCTATATACACAGGGACTATAATATCAGATTGGGGAGGAAGATCGGAATTAACAATTGATAAAAAAGAAAGGATATGGGCTCGCGTGAGTAGAAAACAAAAGATATCTATTTTAGTTCTATCATCAGCTATGGGTTCGAATCTAAGAGAAATTTTAGATAATGTTTCCTACCCTGAAATTTTCTTGTCTTTCCCGAATGCTAAGGAGAAAAAGAGGATTGAGTCAAAAGAAAAAGCTATTTTGGAGTTTTATCAACAATTTGCTTGTGTAGGCGGGGACCTGGTATTTTCGGAGTCCTTATGTGACGAATTACAAAAGAAATTTTTTCAACAAAAATGTGAATTGGGAAGAGTTGGTCGACGAAATATGAATCGGAGACTGAATCTTAATATACCTCAGAACAATACATTCTTGTTACCACGAGATGTATTGGCTGCTACAGATCATTTGATTGGAATGAAATTTGGAACGGGTATACTTGACGATGACGATATGAATCACTTGAAAAATAAACGTATTCGTTCCGTTGCGGATCTGTTACAAGATCAATTCGGACTGGCTCTTGGCCGTCTACAACATGCGGTTCAAAAAACTATTCGTAGAGTATTCATACGTCAATCGAAACCGACTCCACAAACTTTGGTAACTCCAACTTCAACTTCGATTTTATTAATAACTACTTATGAGACCTTTTTTGGCACGTACCCCTTATCTCAAGTTTTTGACCAAACGAATCCATTGACACAAACGGTTCATGGGCGAAAAGTGAGTTGTTTGGGTCCCGGAGGATTGACGGGGAGAACTGCAAGTTTTCGGAGCCGAGATATTCATCCGAGTCACTATGGGCGTATTTGTCCAATTGACACGTCCGAAGGCATCAATGTTGGACTTACTGGATCCTTAGCTATTCATGCAAGAATTGATCACTGGTGGGGATCTATAGAGAGTCCGTTTTATGAAATATCTGAAAAAGCAAAAGAAAAAAAAGAGAGACAGGTGGTTTATTTATCACCAAATAGAGATGAATATTATATGATAGCAGCAGGAAATTCTTTGTCCTTGAATCAGGGTATTCAGGAAGAACAGGTTGTTCCAGCTAGATACCGTCAAGAATTCCTGACTATTGCATGGGAACAGATTCATGTTAGAAGTATTTTTCCTTTCCAATATTTTTCTATTGGAGGTTCTCTCATTCCTTTTATTGAGCATAATGATGCAAATCGGGCTTTAATGAGTTCTAATATGCAGCGCCAAGCAGTTCCACTTTCTCGGTCCGAGAAGTGCATTGTTGGAACTGGATTGGAACGCCAAACAGCTCTAGATTCGAGGGTTTCCATTATAGCCGAACGCGAGGGAAAGATAATTTCTAGTGATAGTCACAAGATCCTTTTATCAAGTAGTGGGAAGACTATAAGTATTCCTTTAGTTGCCCATCGTCGCTCTAACAAAAATACTTGTATGCACCAAAAACCTCGGGTTCAGCGGGGTAAATCCATTAAAAAAGGGCAAATTTTAGCGGAGGGGGCTGCTACAGTTGGTGGGGAACTTGCTTTAGGAAAAAACGTTTTAGTAGCTTATATGCCATGGGAGGGTTACAATTTTGAAGACGCAGTACTAATTAGCGAACGTTTGGTATATGAGGATATTTATACTTCTTTTCACATCCGAAAATATGAAATTCAGACAGATACGACAAGCCAAGGCTCCTCTGAAAAAATCACTAAAGAAATACCACATCTAGAAGAACATTTACTCCGCAATTTGGACAGAAATGGAGTTGTAAGGTTGGGATCCTGGGTAGAAACTGGCGATATTTTAGTAGGTAAATTAACGCCTCAGATAGCGAGCGAATCCTCGTATATCGCGGAAGCTGGATTATTACGGGCCATTTTCGGTCTTGAGGTATCCACTTCAAAAGAAACTTCTCTCAAACTACCTATAGGTGGAAGAGGGCGCGTTATCGATGTGAAGTGGATCCAGAGAGACCCCCTCGACATAATGGTTCGTGTATATATTTTACAGAAACGTGAAATCAAAGTTGGGGATAAAGTAGCAGGAAGACACGGGAATAAGGGGATCATTTCCAAAATTTTGCCTAGGCAAGATATGCCCTATTTGCAAGATGGAACACCTGTTGATATGGTTTTCAATCCCCTAGGAGTACCCTCACGAATGAATGTGGGACAAATATTTGAAAGCTCGCTCGGATTAGCAGGGGATCTGCTAAAGAAACATTATAGAATAGCACCCTTTGATGAGAGATATGAGCAAGAGGCTTCAAGAAAACTTGTGTTTTCGGAATTATATGAAGCCAGTAAACAAACAAAAAATCCATGGGTATTTGAACCCGAGTACCCGGGAAAAAGCAGAATATTTGATGGAAGAACAGGAGATCCCTTCGAACAACCTGTTCTAATAGGGAAGTCCTATATTTTAAAATTAATTCATCAAGTTGATGAGAAAATCCATGGACGTTCTACTGGGCCCTACTCACTTGTTACCCAACAACCCGTTAGAGGAAGAGCCAAACAAGGGGGACAACGAGTAGGAGAAATGGAAGTTTGGGCTTTAGAAGGATTTGGTGTTGCTCATATTTTACAAGAGATACTTACTTATAAATCTGATCATCTTATAGCTCGCCAAGAAATACTTAATGCTACGATCTGGGGAAAAAGAGTGCCTAATCATGAGGACCCTCCAGAATCTTTTCGAGTTCTCGTTCGAGAACTACGATCTTTGGCTCTAGAACTGAACCATTTCCTTGTATCTGAGAAGAACTTTCAGGTTAATAGGGAGGATGTTTGATCGGAATAAATATTAATTCTTTTCTTATTTCTATTTTATGATTGACCAATATAAACATAAACAACTTCAAATTGGACTCGTTTCCCCTCAACAAATAAAGGCTTGGGCTAACAAAATCCTACCTAATGGGGAAGTCGTTGGCGAAGTCACAAGGCCCTCCACTTTTCATTATAAAACTGATAAACCAGAAAAAGATGGATTGTTTTGCGAAAGAATCTTTGGACCCATAAAAAGCGGAATTTGTGCTTGTGGAAATTCTCGAGCAAGCGTAGCTGAAAATGAAGACGAAAGATTTTGTCAAAAATGCGGGGTAGAATTTATTGATTCTCGGATACGAAGATATCAAATGGGATACATCAAACTGGCATGTCCAGTGACTCATGTGTGGTATTTGAAAGGTCTTCCTAGTTATATCGCGAATCTTTTAGATAAACCTCTTAAGAAATTGGAGGGCCTAGTATACGGCGATTTCTCTTTTGCTAGGCCCAGCGCTAAAAAACCTACTTTCTTACGATTACGAGGTTTATTCGAAGATGAAATTTCATCCTGTAACCACAGCATTTCTCCCTTTTTTTCTACCCCAGGCTTTGCAACATTTCGAAATCGGGAAATTGCGACAGGAGCAGGTGCTATTAGAGAACAATTAGCGGATTTGGATTTGCGAATTATTATAGAGAATTCCTTGGTTGAATGGAAGGAATTAGAAGACGAGGGGTATAGTGGAGATGAGTGGGAAGATAGAAAAAGACGAATAAGAAAAGTTTTTTTAATTAGACGAATGCAATTGGCGAAACATTTTATTCAAACAAATGTAGAACCAGAATGGATGGTTTTGTGCTTATTACCGGTTCTTCCTCCCGAATTGAGACCCATTGTTTATAGGTCTGGAGATAAAGTAGTGACTTCGGATATTAATGAACTTTATAAGAGAGTTATCCGTCGGAACAACAACCTTGCCTATCTATTAAAAAGAAGTGAATTAGCGCCAGCAGATTTAGTAATGTGCCAGGAAAAATTGGTACAAGAAGCCGTGGATACACTTCTTGATAGTGGTTCCCGCGGGCAACCGACGAGGGATGGTCACAATAAAGTATACAAGTCACTTTCAGATGTAATTGAGGGTAAAGAGGGGAGGTTTCGCGAGACTCTGCTTGGGAAACGGGTCGATTACTCGGGGCGTTCTGTCATTGTTGTGGGTCCTTCGCTTTCATTACATCAATGTGGATTACCTCTAGAGATAGCAATAAAGCTTTTTCAGCTATTTGTAATTCGCGATTTAATCACGAAACGTGCTACTTCTAATGTCAGGATTGCTAAAAGGAAAATTTGGGAAAAGGAGCCCATTGTATGGGAAATACTTCAAGAAGTTATGCGGGGGCATCCTGTACTGTTGAACAGAGCACCTACCCTGCATAGATTAGGCATACAGGCCTTCCAACCCACTTTAGTAGAGGGGCGTACTATTTGTTTACATCCATTAGTGTGTAAGGGTTTCAATGCAGACTTTGATGGGGATCAAATGGCTGTTCATCTACCTTTATCCTTGGAAGCTCAAGCAGAAGCCCGTTTACTTATGTTTTCTCATATGAATCTCCTATCTCCCGCTATTGGAGATCCTATTTGCGTGCCAACCCAAGACATGCTTATCGGACTTTATGTATTAACGATTGGAAATCGTCGAGGTATTTGTGCAAATAGATATAATAGTTGCGAAAACTATCCAAATAAAAAAGTAAACTACAATAATAATAATTATACGAAAGATAAAGAACCTCATTTTTCTAGTTCATATGATGCACTGGGAGCTTATAGACAGAAACGAATCGGTTTAAACAGCCCCTTGTGGCTCCGATGGAAACTAGATCAACGCCTCATTGGATCAAGAGAAGTTCCGATTGAAGTTCAATATGAATCTTTTGGGACTTATCATGAGATTTATGCCCACTATCTAATAGTCGGAAATAGAAAAAAAGAAACCCGTTCTATATACATTCGAACCACTCTTGGTCATATTTCTTTTTATAGAGAAATAGAGGAAGCCATACAAGGATTTAGTCGGGCCTATTCATACACTATCTAAACAAGGAAGTTAGATTCGGCGATGCCCCTTTCGGGGGGCATTCTGATTTCGCTAGTACCATCTTTTCTTTTTTGCCGCTCAAATTTCGATTGAGGAAAGGGGGTAAATTAATTAAGTTTTCGAATCACTGACTCAGGCCTATTGTCGAATCCTACTCAGCAATTGTCGAATCCTACTCAGCCAAAAAAGGGGGTACTTATGTATGGCGGAACGGGCCAACCTGGTCTTTCATAATAAAGAGATAGACGGAACCGCTATGAAACGACTTATTAGCAGATTAATAGATCATTTCGGAATGGGATATACATCCCATATACTGGATCAAATAAAAGCTCTGGGTTTCCATCAAGCCACTACTACATCGATTTCTTTAGGAATCGAGGATCTTTTAACAATACCCTCTAAAGGATGGTTAGTCCAAGACGCGGAACAACAGAGTTTTCTTTTGGAGAAACACTATTATTATGGGGCTGTACACGCAGTAGAAAAATTACGCCAATCCGTTGAAATATGGTATGCCACAAGTGAATATTTGAAACAAGAAATGAATTCTAATTTTCGGATAACGGATCCTTCTAATCCAGTATATCTAATGTCTTTTTCAGGAGCCAGAGGAAATGCATCTCAGGTACACCAATTAGTAGGGATGAGAGGGTTAATGGCGGATCCTCAAGGACAAATGATTGATTTACCTATTCAAAGTAATTTACGCGAGGGACTTTCTTTGACAGAATATATAATTTCTTGCTACGGAGCCCGCAAAGGGGTTGTAGATACTGCTGTACGAACAGCAGATGCTGGATATCTTACACGCAGACTTGTTGAAGTAGTTCAACATATTATTGTGCGTAGAAGAGATTGTGGTACTATCCGAGGTATTTTTGTGAGTCCTCAAAATGGGATGACAGAAAAACTTTTTGCCCAAACACTAATTGGCCGTGTATTAGCAGACGATATATATATAGGTTCACGATGCATCGCTGCTCGAAATCAAGATATTGGAATTGGATTAGTCAATCGATTCATAACTACCTTTCGAGCACAACCGTTTCGGGCACAACCAATATATATTAGAACCCCTTTTACTTGCCGGAGCACATCTTGGATCTGTCAATTGTGTTATGGGCGGAGCCCCACTCATGGTGATCTGGTCGAATTGGGAGAAGCTGTAGGTATTATTGCGGGTCAATCAATTGGGGAGCCGGGGACTCAACTAACATTAAGAACTTTTCATACTGGTGGAGTATTCACAGGGGGTACTGCCGACCTTGTACGATCCCCCTCGAATGGAAAAATCCAATTCAACGAGGATTTGGTTCACCCCACACGTACCCGTCATGGGCAGCCTGCTTTTCTATGCTATATAGACTTACCTGTAACTATTCAGAGTCAGGATATTCTACATAGTGTAAATATTCCATTAAAAAGCTTGATTCTAGTGCAAAATGATCAACATGTAGAATCCGAACAAGTAATTGCGGAGATTCGTGCCGGAACGCCCACTTTGCATTTTAAAGAAAAGGTACAAAAGCATATTTATTCCGAATCTGACGGGGAAATGCACTGGAGTACTGATGTTTACCATGCGCCCGAATATAAATATGGTAATCTTCGTCAATTACCAAAAACAAGCCATTTATGGATATTGTCAGTAAGTATGTACAGATCCAGTATAGCATCCTTTTCGCTACACAAGGATCAAGATCAAATGAATAATTATTCTTTTTCTCTTGACGGAAGATATATCTTTGACCTCTCAATGGCTAATGATCAAGTAAGCCATAGACTGTTGGATACTTTTGGTAAAAAAGATAAGGAAATTCTTGATTATTTAACGCCAGATCGAATCATGTCCAACAATGATTGGAATTTTTTCTATCCTTCTATTCTTCAAGATAATTCGGAGTTGTTGGCGAAAAAGCGAAGAAATAGGTTCGTAATTCCATTACAATATCATCAAGAACAAGAAAAAGATCTAATATCCTCTTTGGGGATTTCGATTGACATACCCTTTATGGGTGTTTTACGTAGAAATACTATTTTTGCTTATTTTGACGATCCACGATACAGAAAAGATAAAAGGGGTTCAGGAATTGTTAAATTTAGATACAGGACCCTAGAGGAAGAATATCGGATCCGAGAGGAAGAGTATAGGACTCTAGAGGAAGACCCAGGGGACCTATATGAGAGCCCAGAGAACAAATATAGGATCCGAGAGGACGAATATGAGACCCTAGAAGACGAATATAGGGCTATAGAGGACGAATATGAAACCCTAGAAGATGAATATGGGATCCTAGAGGACGAATATGGGGCTCTAGAGAAAGACTCAGAAGAAGAATATGGGAACCCAGAGAACGAATCTAAAACTCGAGAGGACAAATATGGAACTCTAGAGGAAGAAGAATATGGGAGCCGTGAAGATGGCTCGGAGAACGAATATGGGGCTTTAGAAGAAGACTCAGAGGAAGACTCAGAGGACGAATATGGTAGCCCAGAGGACGATTCTATCTTAAAAAAAGAGGGTTTTATTGAGCATCGAGGAACAAAAGAATTTAGTCTAAAATACCAAAAAGAAGTAGATCGGTTTTTTTTCATTCTTCAAGAACTGCATATCTTACCGAGATCCTCATCCCTAAAGGTACTTGACAATAGTATTATTGGAGTGGATACACAACTCACAAAAAATACAAAAAGTCGACTAGGTGGGTTGGTCCGAGTGAAGAGAAAAAAAAGCCATACGGAACTCAAAATATTTTCCGGAGATATTCATTTTCCGGAAGAGGCGGATAAGATATTAGGGGCCAGTTTGATACCACCAGAAAGAGAAAAAAAAGATTCTAAGGACTCAAAAAAAAGAAAAAATTGGGTTTATGTTCAACGGAAAAAAATTATCAAAAGCAAAGAAAAGTATTTTGTTTCAGTTCGATCTGCAGTCGCATATGAAATGGACGAAGGGAGAAATCTAGCAAGACTTTTCCCGCAAGATCTCCTGCAAGAAGAGGATAATCTCCAACTTCGACTTGTCAATTTTATTTCTCATGAAAATAGCAAGTTAACTCAAAGAATTTATCACACGAATAGTCAATTCGTTCGAACTTGCTTGGTAATGAATTGGGAACAAGAAGAAAAAGAGGGGGCTCGTGCTTCCCTTGTTGAGTTAAGAACAAATGATCTGATTCGTGATTTCCTAAGAATTGGGTTAGTCAAGTCCACTATTTCATATACAAGAAGAAGATATGATAGAACAGGCGCAGGACCGATTCCCAATAATAAGTTAGATCGCAACAATACCAATTCCTTTTATTCCAAGGCGAGGATTCAATCACTTAGCCAACATCAAGAAGCTATTGGCACCTTGTTGAATCGAAATAAGGAATACCCATCTTTGATGATTTTATCGGCATCCAACTGTTCTCGAATTGGTTTATTCAAGAATTCTAAATATCCCGATGCGGTAAAAGAATCGAATCCTAGAATTATTATTCGAGATATTTTTGGACTCTTAGGCGCTATTGTACCTAGTATATCGAATTTTTCTTCATGTTACTATTTATTAACGCATAATCAGATCTTGTTAAAAAAATACTTGTTGTTTGGCAATTTGAAACAAACCTTCCGAGTACTTCAAGGGCTTAAATACTCTTTAATAGATGAAAATAAAAGGATTTCCAATTTCGACAGTAACATCATGTTGGATCCATTCCATTTGAATTGGCACTTTCTACATCATGACTCATGGGAGGACACATTGGCAACAATTCACCTTGGACAATTTATTTGCGAAAATGTATGTCTATTTAAATCGCACATAAAAAAATCTGGTCAAATTTTCATTGTTAATATGGACTCCTTTGTTCTAAGAGCAGCTAAGCCTTATTTGGCCACTATAGGAGCAACTGTTCATGGTCATTATGGAAAAATCCTTTACAAAGGAGATAGGTTAGTTACCTTTATATATGAAAAATCGAGATCTAGTGATATAACGCAGGGTCTTCCAAAAGTGGAACAAATATTCGAAGCGCGTTCAATTGATTCACTATCGCCGAATCTCGAAAGGAGAATTGAGGATTGGAATGAGCGTATACCAAGAATTCTTGGTGTTCCCTGGGGATTCTTGATTGGAGCTGAGCTAACCATCGCCCAAAGTCGTATCTCTTTGGTTAATAAGATCCAAAAAGTTTATCGATCCCAAGGGGTACAGATCCATAATAGACATATAGAAATTATTATACGCCAAGTAACATCAAAAGTACGGGTTTCCGAAGATGGAATGTCTAATGTTTTTTTACCTGGGGAATTAATAGGACTATTGCGGGCAGAACGAGCAGGTCGGGCTTTGGATGAATCGATCTATTATCGGGCAATCTTATTGGGAATAACAAGGGCTTCCCTGAATACTCAAAGTTTCATATCTGAAGCAAGTTTTCAAGAAACGGCTCGAGTTTTAGCAAAAGCCGCCCTACGAGGTCGTATTGATTGGTTGAAAGGCCTGAAAGAAAACGTAGTTCTGGGGGGAATTATACCTGTTGGTACCGGATTCCAAAAATTTGTGCATCGTTTCCCACAAGACAAGAACCTTTATTTCGAAATTCAAAAAAAAAATCTATTCACGTCGCAAATGAGAGATATTTTGTTTCTCCATACAGAATTAGTTTCTTCTGATTCTGAGGTAACAAACAATTTCTATGAGACATCAGAACCACCATTTATTCCCGTTTATACGATTTAAGGATATATAAAGAATTTTGTTTTTTACTTTAATTGAAACTATACTTTTGACCTTTAATTTATTAAGGCTGTGTTTATATCATTTATCAATGGCCAATTCTGAGTAGAAGGTTCCATCGGAACTATTATTATTTATTTCAAGATATTTCGGCTCTTTCTTAATCTTCAAAAAGAAATCAATTCCATAATGGTAAGACGAAAAAAAGAAAAAAAAAGGGAAGTGTGGAAAAAATGACAAGAAGATATTGGAACATCAATTTGAAAGAGATGATAGAAGCAGGAGTTCATTTTGGTCATGGTATTAAGAAATGGAATCCTAAAATGGCCCCTTACATCTCGGCAAAGCGTAAAGGTACTCATATCACAAATCTCGCTAGAACGGCTCGTTTTTTATCAGAAGCTTGTGATTTAGTTTTTGATGCAGCAAGTCAGGGAAAAAGCTTCTTAATTGTTGGTACCAAAAAAAGAGCAGCGGATTTAGTAGCATCAGCTGCAATAAGGTCTCGTTGTCATTATGTTAATAAAAAGTGGTTCAGTGGTATGTTAACGAATTGGTCGATTACCAAAACAAGACTTTCTCAATTTAGAGACTTAAGAGCGGAAGAAAAGATGGGAAAATTCCACCATCTCCCAAAAAGAGATGTGGCAATCTTAAAGAGAAAATTATCTACCTTGCAAAGATATCTCGGCGGGATTAAATATATGACGAGGTTGCCTGACATTGTGATCGTCCTTGATCAGCAAAAAGAGTATATAGCTCTTCGGGAATGCGCCATTTTGGGGATTCCTACTATTTCTTTAGTCGATACAAATTGTGACCCAGATCTCGCGAATATATCGATTCCTGCCAACGATGACACTATGACTTCAATTCGATTGATTCTTAACAAATTAGTATTTGCAATTTGTGAGGGCCGTTCTCTCTATATAAGAAATCATTGATTAAGAAGAATAGTTAATTCTTAAGCAACTACGTAGATTTACGGGATCGGTTACTATTTTTTTTTTGTTTTGCATAGATAAAAAAAGGAGAATATTGATATATATTAAAGGGTATTGATATATATTATCATTTGATATGATTTCTTGGTATCCTAAATATAAGATTAATACTAATACTTCAAGTTGCTGAGTTGAGAGAGAGATGGTTGAATCAAAAGAATTCCTTTTTTGAAGTTCAATTTTTATCAGAGGACAATATGAATATTACACCATGTTCCATTAAAACACTCAAGGGGTTGTATGATATATCAGGCGTAGAAGTAGGCCAACACTTCTATTGGCAAATAGGAGGTTTCCAAATTCATGCCCAAGTACTCATCACTTCTTGGGTCGTAATTACTATCTTGCTAGGTTCAGTTATCATAGCTGTTCGGAATCCACAAACCATCCCAACCGACGGTCAGAATTTCTTCGAATATGTCCTTGAGTTTATTCGAGATTTGAGCAAAACTCAGATTGGAGAAGAATATGGTCCCTGGGTTCCCTTTATTGGAACTATGTTCCTTTTTATTTTTGTTTCGAATTGGTCGGGTGCTCTTTTACCTTGGAAAATTATAGAGTTACCCCATGGGGAATTAGCAGCGCCCACGAATGATATAAATACGACTGTAGCTTTAGCTTTACTCACATCAGCGGCATATTTTTATGCGGGTCTTAGCAAAAAAGGATTGAGTTATTTCTCGAAATATATTAAACCAACCCCAATCCTTTTACCAATTAACATCCTAGAAGATTTCACAAAACCATTATCTCTTAGTTTTCGACTTTTCGGAAATATATTGGCGGATGAATTAGTCGTTGTTGTTCTTGTTTCTTTAGTCCCCTTAGTAGTCCCTATACCGGTCATGTTTCTTGGATTATTTACAAGCGGTATTCAAGCTCTTATTTTTGCAACGTTAGCCGCAGCCTATATAGGTGAATCCATGGAAGGTCATCATTGAATTGACTAATTTTGAAATAGTCTTTTTTTATCTTAGCCCAATTCATGCATGGTTCCAGATAATCCTCCTGGTTATAAAACTAACTAGTTCGAAATGCGTATGAATATATAACCTAGAGTTATAGGAGAGAGGATAGACTATATTACGGAATTGTTAAATTATATATGCATTCGGGGGCGGCGGAATCCGGTTAGATCTATATCCTTAATGTCTATAAGATAGTCATTTTTTGCGCGGCTTTCTAAAGAATGATTTTAGAATTGGATTCACTAGAAAATAAGAAAATACGCAAACAAAATAGAAGAAACAAATGTATATAGGATTTTTTTTTATTTCTAAGTTAGATTCATTATCTAATCCAATATATAGAATTTCAGAATTGGATTCCATATCCAGTTCTATGCAGCATATTGTTATCAATTGTATATCTTGATTTGATTCCTATTGGATTTGGATTAGTTCGATTTCAGTAGGGGTTCTTCCTGTATTTCGTCTTTTATTATGTATTAGATGAAGGCAAATAATGGAAACTCAAGGATATCGAAGAGTAAAAAAAATAGAATGAAAGGGTGGTTGGTTGGAAAGAAAAATAGAATAATGAAAAGCATATGGATTTACACAAACCTCCAATCATTAGAAACTAAAAACGAGATCTCGAAGTAGTTCGGACGATTTAGATTATCATTTCAATTTTTACTTTTTAGTTATTTCTACTCAATAGAGCTTAGAAGTTCAAAGTAAAAATTTCTTGGTTGATTGTATCCTTAACCATTTTTTTTTTTTGACACGAGGAACTCACCATGAATCCACTAATTGCTGCTGCTTCCGTTATTGCTGCTGGATTGGCCGTAGGGCTTGCTTCTATTGGGCCTGGAGTTGGTCAAGGTACTGCTGCAGGACAAGCTGTAGAGGGTATTGCGAGACAGCCAGAAGCAGAAGGGAAAATACGAGGTACTTTATTGCTTAGTCTAGCTTTTATGGAAGCTTTAACAATTTATGGACTGGTTGTGGCACTAGCGCTTTTATTTGCGAATCCTTTTGTTTAATCCGAAAAAAGAAAATAAGTCCTTTAGATTAGATACTTTTTTCTTTGTTTTAGTAAATTGGTATTTGCTTCTATAATTCCAAGTATATCAATACTTTTATGTATTATATTATTCCAGGAATTTTTTATTTATCGGGATAGACAATACCCCGGGAAAGGTTGATTTGAGCATGATCAATTTAGGTATAAGATATGCTCGCCCTCTTCCTCCCCGTCCTTAGTTCAGGATAGTGGAAAGTCTTTTTCCTTTTATTTTCGGAATTTTGGGAACATTTTAACAAAGGAGATCTTTCACAAGTCAAACGAGACCTAAGACTTAATCTAAAAAAAATTATTAGATTGAATCTATTTGCATTAAAAAAATTGCATTAAAAAAACCGATAAAAAAAGGGCGAGCGAAGTAAGTGATCGAAAAACTTTCTTCTTTGTTCGTCCTATCTATAAGAGGAGAGCATATGAAAAATGTAACCCATTCTTTTGTTTTTTTAGCTCACTGGCCTTTCGCTGGGAGTTTCGGGCTTAATACCGATATTTTAGCAACAAATCTAATAAATCTAACTGTAGTGGTTGGCGTATTGATTTTTTTTGGAAAGGGAGTGTGTGCGAGTTGTCTATTTCAAGAATAGATTGGATCTATCCGGCTGCACTTTAGAATATTTTTGAGTATTTTTGTTTAGGGATAAAAAGGTGCACGATCTCCACGAATTACTTCTGAATAACTTCAGAAATCATATGGAAGAACCATAGCATTTCGCGACTCATTGGTAAATTTACTTTGATTCTCTATAGACCAATAATGTGAGACCATTAACACGGTTAAAGCTAAACTGCTTCAAGTCCAGGCAAAAAGGGGTACTCTTTCTACAACTATATTAGTATCGAAATGCTTTATTAGTATCCAAATGCTTTAAACGGGAAATAGCTAGTGTAGAATTTATCTGATATAGAACACTCATATCGATAAAATGGTTTGAACTATTTACTAGAAGGGCACCCTGCCCTTTTTCCAATGCCGAATCGACGACCTGTGTATAAAAAAAGAGAAATTTTTTGGATTTAAGGAAATAAAACAAATTCTAGCAATTTTCATTTTCCATTTATTTACTTCGTTTTTCTTAATGAAATTGAAATTGTTAACTAACAGAGCAAACACAAATAAAGAAACAACTTTGCTGACCATGATAGATTTTTATCTAGTCGGAAGAGTCCTCTTAATATTTATCTAGTCTTATATACTTTTCGGTATATTCAAATACAAAGAGAAAAGAGGATAGAGGATAGGCTCATTACATAAAAAATGATATGGAAATAACCATAATACATAGCAAAAAAGAAAAAAAGGAGCGTGAGAGCCAAATGAATCGAAAGATTCATGTTTGGTTCGGGAAGAGATCATAAAAGTAGTAAACTTAATACCAAGATAATCTACTTTCATTAAAAGATTTATTAGATAATCGAAAACAGAGGATCTTAAGTACTATTCGAAATTCGGAAGAATTGCGTAGAGGGACCCTTGAACAACTCGAAAAAGCTCGGCTTCGATTACAGAAAGTCGAACTAGAGGCAGATGAGTATCGGATGAATGGATACTCTGAGATAGAACGAGAAAAAGCAAATTTGATTAATGCTACTTCTATTAGTTTGGAACAATTAGAAAAGTCTAAAAATGAAACCCTTTATTTTGAAAAACAAAGAGCCATGAATCAGGTCCGACAACGGGTTTTCCAACAAGCCGTACAAGGAG